TATATAATCTCGAAAGAAAAAAACCTAAAACCGAGAAAGGAAACGAAAATAAAAATTGCTAATTACAAGTTTTAAAAATCTAGTTAAAAAAAATAAATATTTTTTTGACTCATCTCGTTCTCCGTGTAGGATACCTATTTTTAGTCTCATTTGATAGATAAATGAGGAAACTGTCTACTATTTAATCTAATGAGTTAAAATTTAAGTCAATTCAATTTTAATAAAGTAGAAAGGGGCGTATTCTAGGTTCTAGGGTCGCTTAAAAAAAAAAAAAGAATCAAACAACTTATTTTCACATTTTGACATATTCATTCAAAAAAAGTTCGATGTTTTGACTTAAGTTAGATAAGAGAGTTTTTTTTTTTTTATGATTAATTTCTTAAAGAGTTTTTAAATTAATCAGTTACGTGAATTCGGAATCCTGAGATGCCAAAGACGATGAATTGAGTTCTTTTTATCTTTCTCTATTTTTGTTGATACCACCTATAATGATTGATAATTCACAAATTTTCAATTGAATTTTTTTGATTCTTGGAACTAGTTATCTTTCTCTATTTCTTTAAATTTTTTTCAATTGAAACTTAGGGAAGTACTTTAGAAACATATGTATAAAAAAACATATTTTATTGAGTCCCTTCATGCCTACTATAACTAGTTATTTCGGTTTTCTACTAGCAGCTTTAACTATAACCTCAGTTCTATTTATTGGTCTAAGCAAAATCCGACTTATTTGACATTAATTGAATGAATATTTTTTTATAAAAAAGGATTTCGGTGGTATTTTATATGTTCGATAGTTCCTTACCGTGTTAATTACCCAATTTTGGTCATTGAGATTCATCGGCAATACAGATTAAGAGCTAGGAATAGATAGTACCTCTCTTTTCTCCCTTTCAAAAATGAAAACAAAAGAAAATTGAAATGATTGAAGTTTTTTTATTTGGAATCGTCTTAGGTCTAATTCCTATTACTTTGGCTGGATTATTCGTAACTGCTTATTTACAATACAGACGTGGTGATCAGTTGGACTTTTGATTAATTAACATCTCTTTTTTTTTACTGACCTCCTTCTTCCTTTCATATGCGGGAGGTCTAATTAAGATTGCTACTCAATGATTTGCGAACAGTGGAATTTTGACAGAATCTAATAAACACGAGGGAAATCACGCTCTGTAGGATTTGAACCTACGACATTGGGTTTTGGAGACCCACGTTCTACCGAACTGAACTAAGAGCGTTTTTCTTGTTTTTTCTAAAAAACGAAAAGGCTAAAAAGAGGACATTCTTTAACCAGAATTGATTTTGTACGTATATACTATATCATAGTATATCATAAATTTCAGAATTATATGTATGTCCAATTTTATTAAAAAAAAAGATAGATCTAAAAAAGATCCCTCGTTACTGCTCTTCTGAGCAGTAATAGGTAGGGATGACAGGATTTGAACCCGTGACATTTTGTACCCAAAACAAACGCGCTACCAAGCTGCGCTACATCCCTTTTAATTGGTTTACAGTGTCATTGTAGAGAATTCCTGTCTTGTTTTCCACATCCTTCTTCTTTTTTATTGGTATATCAAATTCATTTCTTCTTTTTTTTTTCTCATATCAGATAACAAATATATAATTAAAAAAATTACTTTTTTTTTACGAGAATTTTCTCAATTTGAATTTTACTTACATAAAATAGGCGTTTCCATTTTAAAATGGAATCTATAAGATCGTTCTAGTAGACAATATTTCAATTCTAATTTTCAAAGTGGGGGGGGTCGGAAGTTACGTATACAAATACAAGAACTTCTTAACTACATGTACATCTGTAGTTATATATATTACTATATATAATGTAATACAATAAATAAAGAAGAAAGAAGGAGGATTTCAAATGCGAGATCTAAAAACATATCTTTCCGTAGCACCGGTACTAAGTACTCTATGGTTCGGTTCGTTAGCAGGTTTATTAATAGAGATTAATCGTTTATTTCCAGATGCATTAACATTTCCCTTTTTTTCATTCTAGTTATTAACATCAGAAAGGGGTGAAAAATTTTAGAGATACAATCAACGATCCGGGCCTAATCCCTCCCCCTTTTTTTTTCTAATTAATTCTAAAAAAATAATTAGAAAAAGGTGGGGGGGGGCGAAAGGTCATAAAAATGAGGGTTCAGGATCCAATTAAATTAGTACTAGAACAAAAAAAAAGTGTTGCTAGGGAAAGAGTATCCGAGGAGATACTTAAAAAAAAAAATACTGTACAAAGATTTAAACTAGAGTTTTCACAAAATCATTGTATTGCTTATTATTTTATTTTTATTTAATTACTAATTAATATTCATTGCAACGAAATATTTCAGAATTTTTTTTTAGTTAACAGCTTCTATTTTTTGGTTCTTGTTCTTTCTGGATCCTAAAAATAAAATAGAAGATTGGGGTGAATCATAAATCCAAAGGAGGTTTCATGGCCAAGGGTAAAGATGTTCGAGTAACAATTATTTTGGAATGTACCAGTTGTGTTCGAAATGATATTAAGAAAGAATCATCGGGAATTTCCAGATATATTACTCAAAAGAATCGGCATAACACCCCTAGTCGATTGGAATTGAGAAAATTCTGTCCTTATTGTTATAAACATACAATTCACGGGGAAATTAAGAAATAGATCAAATTGAGTGCTTGATATGTCAACTTTGATTTTAAGAACAGGAATAATGCTAGTATCTATATATTATTACATATATATAAATATAAACAAATCAATCAATAGAAAGAAATCTAATCCTATATTCGTAATTCTATATAGAAACTCTATCCTATATAGAAATAGAAATCGTTTTTATTTTGATCCGATCAAAATAGGATTTTAGAGATTAGGATTTTAGAGATAAGGAATAAAAAAATTATGAATAAATCTAAGCGGCTTTTTACTAAATCCAAGCGATCTTTTCGTAGGCGTTTGCCCCCGATCCAATCGGGGGATCGAATTGATTATAGAAACATGAGTTTAATTAGTCGATTTATTAGTGAACAAGGAAAAATATTATCTAGACGGGTGAATAGAGTGACTTTAAAACAACAACGATTAATCACTATTGCTATAAAACAAGCTCGTATTTTATCTTTGTTACCTTTTCTTAATAATCAGAAACAATTTGAAAGAAGTGAGTCGACCCCTAGAACTACTAGCCTTAGAACCAGAAAAAAATAGACTTATTCTTCAATTGAATAACAATTCCAATCTTAAGGAATTTAAAAAGAGATTAAAATTTTGTTCGAAAAAGCCAATCAAGAATCAAAATTTGATTGTTATGTCTGTGTCTGTCATAAAAAAAAAAAAGAAAAGAATTGTAGAAAAGAAAAAGAATAACTATTTTTTTAGCGACTATATACTCTCGTTTTGTTTTGACGACTTTTTTTTTATAATACTAATTTCTACTCTACCTTCCCCGAGCTCATTCTCCTTAGAACTCTATTTAAAATATTTTAGTGGATTTTTTCCAATCCCCTTATTCTTTTATCTCATTCGAAATCGTATAAAGACAACTCCTATTTAATAGAGCTATTTGTGCAAGTATTTTTCGATTAAGAAGTAATTGCTTTTTGTACAGATTGTGTATGAATCGGTTATAACTATAGAATACCCCCATTTCGTGAATTACGGCATTTATTCGAGTGATCCATAAACGGCGAAAATCTCTTTTTCTTTTACCCCTATCCCGATGAGCCGAAACTAAAGCTCTTATTCTCTGTTGAGTCATAGTTCGTGTAAGTCGTGAATGAGCTCCTCGAAAGCTTGATGCAAATAAACGAAGTTTTGTTCTACGCCTCCGAGCTATATATCCGCGTTTAATTCTAGTCATTGAATAAATCAAACTTTGATGAATAACTAATTCTTTTTTTAGTTATTCTTTTCCCCTTTACTAGTCTATTAATAACCAAACGAATTATTCCAATGTATAAAAAAAAATTCCAATGGCTTTTGCTACTCTAACCTTCCCCACCACTATTTTTTGCTAGGTATTTTCCTTTGCTTTGAAAGGATAAATTGCCTTGATACTTCATATAAAAAATAGAATAACTACAAAAAGTAGTAAATAGAAATGTATAAATAGTGGGTTCCATCGTTTCTATGGTTACTTCTAAAACGGTGAGGTCCTCTCTATACACCGGAGCTCCTTCTTTGAATTAATCAATCCTATTGGTAACTTGTACAATTCACATTCTTTGGCTCTACCCCATCAATATTCCAGTAATTAGGTCTTTCACAATAAGATCCACTTTATACAGTAACGGTATTTCATTTGTAAAATAGATTTGGTCGTTTACCCTGTTAGTCCGTTCTTTTCTTTCAAGAGTGGAATCTTTTTAATAAAAAATGGAATTTCCCCCGCTTAATGGATAACCATTTGTTATCATTGGGGGTTTTCTAAAAAATGGAGTTGATTGGATTTGCACCAATGTAAACCATAAGTTTCAGACACAATAGAAGATATGAACAATCTATCTTTTTTAAATAATGAATCGAGTTCCTCCATTCTATTTTATTCACAGGTACTGATCCTTTATATTTCAAAAAGAATTTCCTTTTTGTGTCTCAGTCTATGATCTAAACGAGTCGCACATACACCCGAGTACATGTTCCTCGTCGCTGAGGGCATCCCCGAAGCGCTGGGGATTTCGTGACATTTCGGATTGGCTGTCTTGTATTTCTAATAAGTTGTTTAATGGTTGGCATACGGAATCATATAAATAATGGGCTGGTTTAGATTAGTTCTAACCGGCTAATTCTGAATTACTTCTCTTCAAGATTCTCTTCAATAGATTTTTTTTATTTTAATATTGAAGAGAATATGAAACTAAACCTTTAATCTAAAAAGATATCAAATTCGAAATTGTAGATTTGCATGAAATCGCTCCGATTTTTTATTGAACCGCTACAAGATCAACAATTCCATGAGCTTGGGCTTCTGTTGCTGACATAAAAACATCCCTTTCCATGTCTTCGGATACAACCCATATAGGTTTGCCCGTTCTTTGTACATAAACCCTTGTGATGGTTTCGCGAACTTTTAGTAGTTCTTCCGCTTCCAAGATAAATTCTCCCGTTTGTGCCTCATAAAACGAACTAGCGGGTTGATGGATCATTACCCTGATGATATAATAGAAAATGTTCTTCTATTTCGCAGAATGAGGCGAGATAACCAAAAAAACAGAGAAAATTGAATAACCGTACAGGCTTTTTTTTTGCATTGCATACGGCTCCACAATGGAATTTACTTTTTTGACCTTTCCTTTTGGCGAAAGAAAACAAAATATAGGTTGTATTATACGCAGATCCAGAAATCATCCAATTACCATCCTTCTTTTTTTGTAGGAGTTAAAAAAATACTATGATGGTTCCGTTGCTTTATATATCATTTTTTTGATTCGTCTGTGATTCAGCAATCCCAAAGTGTCTTTTTTTTTTAATATCAATTTTGTAAATAAGCTTCCGGTGTGAAAACAAAGTTTGTGACGCTGAGATGTACCCGAATAGGTAAGATATCATTTGAAATACCCCCTTCCTTATCTCATACTACTCTTTCAATATATAATCTAATTTTTTTTTTAATCTCAAAAATTTCATATCGAATTCGAAGTGCCATGCTATTATTACTTAACTAATTCATATTTTCGGTGGCGAAGGCATAGTATTTTTTTCTCGAAAATAAAAAAACTCATTGGCGCCAAGCGTGAGGGAATGCTATACGTTTGGTAATTGCTCCTCCGACTAGGATAAAGGATGCTATTGAAGCGGCCAATCCCATGCATATTGTCTGTACATCGGGTCGCACAAATTGCATAGTATCATAAACAGCCATTCCCGATATTACCCATCCACCAGGAGAGTTTATAAACAAATAAAGATCTTTGGTATCCTTTTCTATACTGAGATATATCATAAGACTAATAAGTTGATTCGAAATTTCGGTATCAACCTCTTGGCCTAAAAAAAATAATCTTTCTCGATAAAGTCGGTTGATTAGGATAAAATTTTATTCCTTAGGAGCCGTACAGGCACCTTTTGATGCATACGGTTCAACAAAAATTGTGAAAAAATCAATGTGTCGATTCCAACCCCCCTTTTTTTTCATAGCAGGTTTTTCTTTCTAACTTATAACGGAAGGACTTGCTCCCAAAAGTCAAAGAAAAAATCCGTTTTGGCCCCTTTTATTAGATATTATAATCCTATAATAAATACTAAAACGATTGATTAAGCCTGTCAGACTAACTTGATTCATTGATATTTTTTTTTTCATCGAGATTCAGTTGAAATGGCGAGGGTTTTTTCTTGTTCCTGAACGGGCTTCTTCCTTTTTTTTTTAGGGTTATGCTCTACCCCGAGTAAAAGGAAAAATTTGCCCGATTTTGATTTGCACATATTGGAGAAATGAACCAAATACCGCGTCTTTTTTTACTACACCTTCTTTTTTTTCAATTCATTTCTTTCACATGTCTTCTGTCAACTAGTCAACAAATTTGGAATTCTATTATTTGATTTGAGCAACAGTCTGTTTTAGATCACCCTGTTTCAATTTTTTTTATTTTTAAATAGAATTTTTTATCATAATTTTGCATATCACATAAGTAGTAATTAAAAAAATATTATATATTAATTATCAATTGGGTTTTTGCTAAACGGAGCCTGGATACTTCATTTTATTAGTCCGATCACGTAAACCATAAAAAAATTTTGATAATCTAATATCAATCTAAATACTCCCTGCATTTAATTCCACTTTATTTTTTGCGCTTCGCGTTACAAATTTTTGATAATTCAATCAATCTTTTTGGGCGAAACAGAGGATATCTCGATCGAGGGAGAAAATGGGGAAATCCCATATAGCCCAATATATCTGACAAGTCGCACTATATGTCAACCCAAGATGTATCTCCTTCTCCAGGACTTCGAAAAGGTACTTTTGGAACGCCAATAGGCATGAAATGAAAAAAAAAAGAGAATGAAGTTCTCTATTTCACTTTGATGTGGAAACGTAAGACTGGGGTTTCATTTTTTAATACTATTATCCTTTTTTCCTACTTTATTAATCATATTTAAATTAATAATATTTAATACATAAGTTGAATAAGCTAAAATAAAATATAAAATAAAAGTAAAGTAAGAGAGAATGAATAAAAATAAAGGAAATTTTTTACGAACGGGTTTCTGAATGATGAACAACAATAGCTATCTTGGTTCATATAAAATAGGATTCACCCCCATTGCGTATTGGTACTTATCGGATATAGAATAGATCCGCTTCCCTTTTTTCTTATGAATCGAATTGTTCCATTATTACTAACAGAATAGAACAAATATTAATCCTTTCTCCGAAATAATTACCTAAAAAAGGGGGGGTCCGTAGCATAGTTTTTTCCAATGCAATAAAGTTACATAGTGTCTATTTTTCGTTGATAAAGGGGGATTTCCATGGGTTTGCCTTGGTATCGTGTTCATACTGTTGTATTGAATGATCCCGGTCGTTTGCTTTCTGTTCATATAATGCATACTGCTCTGGTTGCTGGTTGGGCCGGTTCGATGGCTCTATATGAATTAGCTGTTTTTGATCCCTCCGACCCTGTTCTTGATCCAATGTGGAGACAAGGTATGTTCGTTATACCTTTCATGACTCGTTTAGGAATAACCAATTCGTGGGGCGGTTGGAATATTACAGGAGGGACTATAACGAATCCGGGTCTTTGGAGTTACGAAGGGGTAGCCGGAGCACATATCGTGTTTTCTGGCTTGTGCTTCTTGGCAGCTATTTGGCATTGGGTATATTGGGATCTAGAAATTTTTTGTGATGAACGTACAGGAAAACCTTCTTTGGATTTGCCCAAGATTTTTGGAATTCATTTATTTCTTTCAGGGGTGGCTTGCTTTGGTTTTGGCGCATTTCATGTAACAGGATTATATGGTCCTGGAATATGGGTATCCGACCCTTATGGACTAACCGGAAAGGTCCAACCCGTAAACCCGGCGTGGGGCGTAGAGGGTTTTGACCCTTTTGTTCCGGGAGGAATAGCCTCTCATCATATTGCAGCAGGGACGTTGGGTATATTAGCGGGCCTATTCCATCTTAGTGTTCGTCCGCCTCAACGTCTATACAAAGGATTACGTATGGGCAATATTGAAACCGTCCTTTCCAGTAGTATTGCTGCTGTTTTTTTTGCAGCTTTTGTTGTTGCTGGAACTATGTGGTATGGTTCTGCAACTACTCCCATCGAATTATTTGGTCCTACTCGTTATCAATGGGATCAGGGATACTTTCAACAAGAAATATATCGAAGAGTTAGTGCTGGACTGGCTGAAAATCAAAGTTTATCAGAAGCTTGGTCTAAAATTCCTGAAAAATTAGCTTTTTATGATTATATTGGTAATAATCCAGCAAAAGGGGGGTTATTCCGAGCGGGTTCAATGGACAATGGAGATGGAATAGCTGTTGGATGGTTAGGACACCCCGTCTTTAGAAATAAAGAAGGGCGTGAACTTTTTGTACGTCGTATGCCTACTTTTTTTGAAACATTTCCGGTTGTTTTGGTAGACGGAGACGGAATTGTTAGAGCCGACGTGCCATTTAGAAGGGCAGAATCAAAATATAGTGTCGAACAAGTAGGTGTAACTGTTGAGTTTTATGGTGGTGAACTCAATGGAGTGAGTTATAGTGATCCCGCAACTGTGAAAAAATATGCTAGACGGGCTCAATTGGGTGAGGTTTTTGAATTAGATCGTGCTACTTTGAAATCCGATGGTGTTTTTCGTAGCAGTCCAAGAGGTTGGTTTACTTTTGGACATGCTTCCTTTGCTCTACTTTTCTTCTTTGGACACATTTGGCATGGTGCTAGAACCCTCTTCAGAGATGTTTTTGCTGGTATTGATCCAGATTTGGATGCTCAAGTGGAATTTGGGGCATTCCAAAAACTTGGAGATCCAACTACAAAAAGACAAGCAGTCTGATCCAACATTGCTTTTTTTCTTCTAGTTTCTGTTTGCGATGGGGTACTGCAGGAATCTTGATTTAAACCGATGCCGTTTCTTTGACTCTTTTTCTTTCTTTATCCAGAGGGATACTCCCAAGTAAACAAAACAGGTATGAAAGCTATAATTGTAAACCACGATCAAATTTATGGAAGCATTGGTTTATACATTTCTCTTAGTATCCACTTTAGGGATAATTTTTTTCGCTATTTTTTTTCGGGAACCACCTAGAATTTCAACTAAAAAATGAAATAATTTTTCATTATCTTCATTGACGTAATCAGCCTCCAAATATTTGGAGGCTGATTACGTCAACTAGTCCCCGTGTTCCTCGAATGGATCTCTTAGTTGTTGAGAGGGTTGCCCAAAGGCAGTATATAGAGCATACCCAGTAAAACTTACAAGTAACCCAGATATAAAGATGGCGACTAGGGTTGCTGTTTCCATTATTATAGAATTGAAAGACCACAATGGATCTATGCTAAGATCGTTTATTTACAACGGAATGGTATACAAAGTCAACAGATCGTAATGAATACAAAATAAGATTTATGGCTACACAAACTGTTGAGGATAGTTCTAGATCTGGTCCAAGAAGCACTACTGTAGGGAAGTTATTGAAACCATTGAATTCCGAATATGGTAAAGTAGCTCCTGGATGGGGAACGACCCCTTTGATGGGTGTTGCAATGGCTCTATTTGCGGTATTCTTATCTATTATTTTGGAGATTTATAATTCTTCTGTTCTACTGGATGGAATTTCAGTGAATTAGACTAAGAAAAATCTGGAAGTCCCAGCTTTTAGCTCGATACAAAAAAGTCAAGTATGTAGGTCTAAAAATTTGAGCCTATGCTCCTTTGGTAGTTCGACCGCGAAATTTTTTTCTGCATTGTATATTTCCGGAATATGAGTGTGTGACTTGTTAGAATTGACCCTATGGATAGTACAGAGAATGGGATCTGTCATCTTTATCAAGATGGTTT